TAGAAATAATGAAAAAAAATAAAAAAAAAGTAACGCCAGGAATCAAAAAAAAGAAAAATAATAATGCGGAATCATCCCCAAAAATTTTGAAAATATTAAAAATAAAAAATATTGAATTATTAGTTAAAATTTTCATTGAAAAAATATACATAGATGCCTTTCTATGTATCATTAATATGCGCAGAATCCCTCTACAACTTTTTATCGAATCAACAAAAAAAATTCTTGATAATGATAAATACATTAACAATAACGAAACAAATCAAGAAAGGATTAATAAAACAAAACAAAATAAAATTGACTTTATTTTGTCTATGACTATAAAAAGGGCTTTTGATAATCTTAGAAATAGTAAGCAGAAGTCAGATATTTTTTTTGATTTATCTTACTTGTCACAAAAATATGTATTTTTCAAATTATCACAAACGCAGATTATTAACTTCAATAAGTTAAGATCTATTCTTCAATATAATGGACCGTCTTTTTTTCTTAAGACTGAAATAAAGGATTTTTTTGGAAGACAAGGAATATTGCATTCCGAATTAAGACATAATAAACTTCCAAATTATGGAATGAATCCATGGAAAAACTGGTTAAAAGGTCATTATCAATACGATTTATCTCGAATTACATCGTCTAGATTAATCCCCAAAAAATGGCGAAATAGAATCAACCAATACCAAACGTCTCAAAATAAAGATTTAAACAAATGGTATTCCTCTGAAAAAGACCAATTACTTGATTCAAAAAAAAAACAAAATTCGAAAGTCTATTTATTACCAAATAAACCAAATAAAGAGGATAATTTAAAAAAAAACTATAGATATGATCTTTTATCATATAAATATATTCATTCTGAAACTAAAAATAACTACTATATTTATAGATCATCATTAGAAACAAAGAATAACCAAGAAAAAGAAACAAATAATAACCAAGAAAATTCCACCAGAAATAGAAATAAAGAAAAATTTTTTAGCATACTCAAGAATATTTCTAGCAAGAATTATTTAGGAAAAAGCGATATTATATATATGGAAAAAAATAAAGATAGAAAATTTTTGTATAAAATTAATAAAAATATTAAGGTTGAACCTAATAAGGACCAAATAAAGGATAAAATTCATAATAATGGTCTTTTTTATCTTCCGATTGATTCAAATTGGGAAATAAAGTGCAAAAAGGTATTTTTTGATTGGATGGGAATGAATGAAAAAATCTTAATCTTAAATTGCCTCATATCGAATCCGAAAGTTTTTTTCTTTCCAAAGTTTGGGATACTTTATCATAAATATAAAGAGAAACCTTGGTTTATTCCAAGCAAATTACTTCTTTTTAATTTGAATAAAAATCCCAATTTTAGTGAAAATAAAAATATCAACGGAAAGAAAGAAGAGGATTTTTTCAAATTTAGCCCATCAAAGTCAAAACAATATTTTGAATTAAATAATCAAAACAATATTGAAGAATACTTTTTAGAATCCATCGAAAAACTAAAAATATTCCTTAAAGGAGATTTTCCTTTGCAATTAAGATGGGCTGGACGTGTCAATCAATTGAATCAAAAAATAATGAATAATATCCAGATATATGGTCTACTACTTAGCCTGATAAATGTCAAAAAAATTACTATATCCTATATTCAAAGAAAAGAAATGGATCTGGATATAATGAATAGGCATTTAAATCTTACACAATTAATGAAAACAGGAATATTAATTCTGGAACCTGCCCGCCTATCTCTAAAAAATGACGGACAGTTTTTTATGTATCAAATCATAGGTATTTCATTGGTTCATAAAAGTAAGCACCAAAGTAATCAAAGATACCAAAAACAAAAAAATGTTGCTAAAAATACAGACAAAAAGAATTCTGATTTGCTTGTTCCTGAAAAAATTTTATCGTCTAGACGCCGTAGAGAATTAAGAATTCTCATTTCTTTCAATTTGAATTTAAAGAATAACACTGGTGTGGATAAAAACACATTAGTTTACAACGATAACAAGATAAAAAAATGGAGTCAATTTTTGGATGAAAATCAAGATTTTGACAAAAAAAAAAATGAATTAATTAAATTCAAGTTCTTTTTTTGGCCTAATTATCGATTAGAAGATTTAGCTTGTATGAATCGCTATTGGTTTGATACCAATAATGGGAGCCGCTTGAGTATGTTAAGGATATATATGTATCCATGATTAACAATTTTCAGTTTCCTAGATATTCTGTTGTTCTATGAATCAGCTTTTTCTGTCTGTGATCTAAATATATCCATGTTATATGCAAGCAACCAAATGAACATATGCACTGTCTTACATTCCAGTCTAGGATAGTGCAATAATAAGGAAATGACGTAGGAAAAATGTCGTATCAATTAAAGCGAGAAATTAATCAACAGAATCTTCCTACTAAACTATTTGGTATCGTCTTTTTACTATACAAATGAGCTCCAAAATAGGATTTATTAATTGATAAAATCAGGAGTCTATAAAAAAATTCTGAT